ACCCTTGACACAAATAGACGCGTTACGAGTTCCATACAGATTACTTTTCAAGACAATTTCTTTCAAATTCATTAAAATTTCATGTACGGATTCTTGAATACCTACTATGGTAGAATATTCATGTGGTATTTTCTCAGATTTTGCGCGTGTGATACATGTACCTTCTATTTCTCCGAGCAAAGCTCTTCGCATTGCAATGCCTATTGTATCGGCTTGACCTTTCATAAGTGGGGCCAGAATAAAGCGTCCATAATAAAGACGCTTACTGTCTGCTCTTGATTCAACACACTTCCACTGTAGTGTCCGAGTAGATACTGTTACTTTCTCTCGAACCATAGTATATTATTTGATCAAATCATTGAATTATTTATTTCTCTTGAAATCTCTTCAATGTTTATTTTTACACACGTCTTTTTTTAGGAGGCCTACAGCCATTATGTGGCATAGGAGTTACATCCCGTATGAAACTTAATAGTATACCACTTCTACGAATAGCTCTTAATGCCGCATCTCTTCCGAGACCCGGGCCTTTTATCATAACTTCTGCTCGTTGCATACCTTGATCCACTACTGTCCGAATAGCATTTCCTGCTGCGGTTTGAGCGGCAAATGGTGTACCCCTTCTTGTACCCTTGAATCCACAAGCCCCGGCAGAGGACCAAGAAATTACTCGACCCCGTACATCTGTAACAGTCACAATGGTATTGTTGAAACTTGCTTGAACATGAATAACTCCCTTGGGGATTCTACGTGTATTCTTACGTGAACCAATACGTCTATTTCTACGCGAACCAATTTTTGGTATAGGTTTTGCCATATTTTATCATCTCATAAATATAAGTCAGAGATATATGGATATATCCATTTCATGTCAAAACGGATCCTTATTCTTTTTTTTTTTTTTACTTATTTATTTTATTTATTTATTTGTACATCTGTACATCGGGTCCTTTAGATTTCGAGAGTCTTTTTGTTTTAGAAAGATTATCCTTGTCTTTGTTTATGTCTCGGGTTAGAACAAATTACTATAATTCGTCCCCGCCTACGGATCAATCGACATTTTTCACAAATTTTACGAACAGAGGCCCTTATTTTCATATTTGTCATTCCTTTTTTTAATTCCGAATCTACTTAATTGGAAGAAAATAAGTTTCTTGAAATTTTTAATTTCGAATTGTATCCTCACGAAAGAATGTTGAAATTGAAAAAACCGCCTAATCATTCAAGTCTTTGCTTTGGAGTCTCTAAATTATACGCCCTTTGGTTGAATCATAAGGACTTACCTCAATTTTTAGTCTATTTCCTGGTAGTATACGTATAAAACTACATGAAATCCTTTACGAAACAAAAACCAGAATAATTTTTTTGTTATCTAAACGAATCCGGAAGATACATACCATCGGTAAGTTGTTCAGTAATTAAACCCTCATGAATCCATTTTTGTTGTTTCATTCCAGGTAAAACCGCTTTGAAGTATCAACTAATGTAAGAGGGATAATATTATAAACTTGTCCTTTCTCTTTTTTCACAAATATGACCGTGTCGGCTATTAGAAAGATTACCATATATAACACAAAACTTCTCCGCCGATTCCTTCTAGTCGAGCCTTTCGGTCTGTCATTATACCTCGAGAAGTAGAAAGAATTACAACCCCCATTCCGCCTAAAATTCTAGGAATTCGTTGATAGTTAGAATATATTCGTAGACCGGGTCGACTGATCCGTTTTAAATTTAAAACAGTTCTATATGGTCCTTTCCTATTTCTTCTATGTCGTAGGGTTAAAACCAAAAAAGATTTTTTGCTTTCTTGATGTTTTCTCACGTTTTCAATAAAACCCTCTTGTAAAAGGATTTTAACAATATTTTCAGTGATGTTAGTAGATGGTATTCGAACTGTTCTTTTTTTATTCATGTCAGCATTTCGTATAGAGGTTATTATGTCAGCAATAGTGTCTTTACTCATGATAAACTAAGATTTTTGTTTCCCCCGAATTTTGATATAATCAACATGCTCTTTTTCTTTTTTTCTGAATTTTTTAATATTTATGAATTATTAAAGATATATACGTGATAGATAAACAATTTACTAATTAATTAAATAAATTTAATCAATTTCATTCAAATACTTTATTAAGGTCTTCCCCTATAATACTTCAGGTGCTAATGAAACTATTTTAGTGAAATTTAACTGTCTTAATTCCCGGGCGATCGCGCCGAAAATTCGGGTTCCTTTTGGATTTCCTTCTTGATCAATAACAACCGCAGCGTTGTCATCATATCGTATTATCATACCGTTGTCGCGTTTGAGTTCTTTACAAGTACGTACAATGACAGCTCGGACCACTTCTGATCTTTCTAGAGGTGTATTTGGTACTGCTTCCTTGATTACAGCAACAATAATGTCACCAATATGAGCATATCGTCGATTACTAGCTCCTATGATTCGAATACACATCAATTCTCGGGCCCCGCTGTTATCCGCTACATTCAAATGGGTTTGAGGTTGAATCATATCATTTTTTTTTTTATCGGTTTTTTCTTTTTCAATGCAAAGGTATAAATAAAAAAAAAAAAAAGAAATATTATTTGTTCAAAACAAAAAAAGAAACCTGCAATTGTTTTTTTTCATCCCAAAAACCCCTTTCGTTTGTTTCTACATTCCTATCCAGAAAGAATGAATTGAGTTCGTATAGGCATTTTCGATGCCGCTATTGAAATAGCCCTTCTAGCTATATTTTCTGCTACTCCGCTCATTTCATAAAGTATTCTACCGGGTTTAACGACAGCTACCCAATATTCGGGAGATCCTTTCCCCGAACCCATACGTGTTTCTGTAGGTCTTACTGTAACAGGTTTGTCTGGAAATATGCGTACCCATATTTTTCCACCGCGGCGTGCATTTCGTGTCATTGCTCGCCGCCCTGCTTCTATTTGTCTAGATGTGATCCAAGCGGGTTCAAGCGCTTGAAGAGCATATCTACCGAAGCAAATACGATTACCTCGATAAGATATTCCTTTCATTCTTCCTCTGTGTTGTTTACGGAATCTGGTTCTTTTGGGGTTATAGTTGATGGTTGTTTAGCAATTCCATCCATCTCTACTACAGAACCGGACACGAGAGTTTCTTCTCATCCAGCTCCTCGCGAATTAAACAATTAAAAATAATTAAACAAAAAAAAAATACACGGTTAATAATATATGGAATCGTGGGATTCTTTGAAATTTGATCTAATCGATTATAAATTAGAAATTTTTTGTGTTTTAATATAGAATTTAACACGTATTCTATTTATAGATAATGTCGTTTTGGTAGAACGCTATAATGAATCTTTATTTTGTTTTTCCTTTTATTTCGAATCGACTAAAATTTAGAAATAAAAAAAATATTCGCGGGCGAATATTTACTCTTTCAACATTCAGTTGTAAGATTAGTCTATGACATGACCTCTCAGAATAAATGAATAGGTTTCTGGTTCGTTCCGCCATCCTACTCAATGAATCATTAGGATTCGTTTTCAATAGAATCTTATGCATTCACAGGTTCTGTCGTTCCCACCACTTCTCGATTAATGATTAGGTCTGAATTTTACAACGGAGCCTCCAATTAAATTTATTCTTGAGTCAACCTTCTCAGTCTTTATTGGCTCGGGGCTCTTGATTTTTTGTTCTATGCACGGATTTGTCTAATTATGGATCAATCAGTATTGATGCTTTATTACATTCCCTTTATATGAGATGACTCATAGACCTTACATATTGGAATTATATATCATTAATATTCTTTTTCTATCTTTCTCTCACCCTTCCATTTATCTGTATACTTTATATTGCTTTACAACCCATAATCAGATTGTTTTTTTTTTTTTTTTTTTATGTAAAAAAGATTTCAGTTGCTACAATGATATGACTTATATATCATATCTTGACTGGTTCTTTCTATCCAGATAACACGAAGTGATGAGTTGGTTATTAGTTCTATAGTTATCAGTTTGTACTATGGGCTGTCCATTTTTTTGAATCCCAACCCTAAAAAAACCAACGAGTCACACACTAAGCATAGCAATTATATCAAATGATTAATCGAATTTTTATTCAACCTTATAGAATTGTTCTTTTTTTTTTATTATTTACCAGAAAAAGAATGAAAGAGTTTGCCATTTTTTGTTTTATCACCAGATATAACTAAATATAATTTGTTTTATCACCAGATATAACTAAATATAAGTCAAGTAAGTTCTTATTATTCCTCGTCTACAAATATCCAAATTTTGATGCCTAATACCCCATAGATAGTTCGAACTGCATAGGAACAATAATCAATTTTAGCTCGAATGGTTTGTAGAGGAACTCTACCTTCTCGGATCCATTCAACACGTGCAATTTCTTTTCCGTCGATACGCCCTGCAATTTGTACTTGAATCCCTTTTGTACCTGCCTGTTCAGTTAATTCAATAGCTTTTTTCATTGCTTTGCGAAATGAAACTCTATTCTTTAATTGTCCGGCTATAAATTCTGCAAGAATATTGGGGTGCCCATAAGGATTTGCAATTCTTGTAATAGCAATGTTGAGTTTTCGGTTTACACAATTGAGTTCTTTTTGTACATGCGTCTGTAATTCTTCGATTCTTCGAGTCCTGTCTTCTATTAATAACTTGGGGAATCCCATATAGATTATGACCTGAATCAAATCGATTCTTTTTTGAATCTCTATACGTGCAATTCCCTCTACATTAGAGGATATTTTCATATTATTTTGCACATAATTTTTGATACAATCTCGTATTTTTTGATCTTCTTGTAGATCCTTTGAATAATTTTTTGGTTGTGCAAACCAAAGAGAATGATGACCTTGGGTTGCACCAAGTCTGAAACCAAGTGGATTTATTTTTTGTCCCATAATCCCCCACTACTATATATATCGTGAAACGTGACATCTGTTTGTATTTTTTTTTTATTCATTCGATTTTTTTTAAGCATAACATAATATAGCGTATTTGTAT